TGAATGGTCCCTCACGTGGCAGAATTCAAAAATTTATTTTATCCCCAACCCTAAATAAAACATCTATAACGAGATCTATAAGTCCACACTCTATAAACAGAATTAACAACTTATTTTTTATTACTAGTCTTTTTTTAACTCCTACTTATCAGTATCAAGAATTTGAACAAAAACAAACAAGGGATACTTTTAATATAAAAATTTTTTCAATAGAAAAAGTAATATCAAGTTTCAATTTTAAAAAACTTTCTGCAGTTTTAAAACAAGAACAAAAAACAGAGGATCAACCAAAAAATTTTAAATATTGCATCGATACTGTTTTAGCCAATCTAAAAGATAAAAGAGAAAAAAAACGCAAAAAAAACGATATTGGAATAAAAGAAATCAGTAAAAAAGTACCTCGATGGTCATATAAAATAATTGACGAGTTGGAATACGCTGAAAGAATACAGGAAGAATTTGTGGTAGAGGATCCTGGAATTCGTTCAAGAAGAGCTAAGCGTGTAATACTTTTTGCAGAAATTATTGGTAAAGTTGATCCAGTATACAAAGAGATCGCTTTGATACATTATTTCGACCAATCAGACTTTCGCCGCGACATAATAAAAGGCTCCATGCGTCCTCAACGACGTAAAACATTTACTTGGAAAATCTTTCACGCAAATATGCATTCCGCTCTATTTTTGGATAGAATAAACAAACCTCTTTTATTTTCTTTTGAAATATCTCGTATGATGCATATGTTGAAACTAATGTTTAGAAAAATAAAAGGCAAAAAGAAAAAATTTTTGATTTCAGATTATCCTGAAGAAACAACAAAAGAAAGGGATAAAAAAGAGAAGGATAAAGAAAAGAAAGATAAAAGAGAGGAAGAAGCACGGGTCAAAAGAGTGAAAGTTTGGGATAACGTTACCTTTTCGCAACTAACAAGAGGATGTTTGTTAGTAACCAAATCCATTCTTCGAAAATATATAATCTTACCTTTATTGATAATAGCTAAAAATATTATTCGTATACTTTTATTTCAATCTCCAGAATGGTCGGAGGATTTTAGAGATTTGAATAGAGAAATACATATTAAATGCACCTTTAATGGAATTCCATTACCAGAAAAAGAATTTCCGAGAAACTGGTTAATGGAAGGTATTCAAATAAAAATCCTATTTCCTTTTCGTTTGAAACCTTGGCACAGATCTAAGTTAGAATTCACTCAAAAGGATCCAATGAAAGAGAAGAAAGGGCAAAAAAAGAATTTTGGCGGCTTCTTAACGGTTTTAGGCAAGACAACAGAAAGTCCTTTTGGTCCTACTCGAAACGAAAAAGGACTTTATTCCTTTGATTTTAAACCCATTTTTAAGAAACTCGAAAAAAAAATAAAAAAGTTGAAAAAGAGGTGGTTTCTAGTTATAAGGGCTTTAAAACAACAAACAAAGTTTTTTACAAATGTCACAAAATCAAAAGAAAGGGAAAAAAAAGTTATTAAAAAAAGGTCCTTTTCCCTTTTAAAATTCAAAGCAAAACTAAAAAAACTAATGAGAATTTTTTTAGTATTTACCGGACTATATGAATTGAATGAAACTAAAAAAGATTTAATAACCAACAATCAGATGATTCATAAATCCTCTACTCAAATTAGACATATACCTATACCTACGGGTTGGACAAATTCTTCACTGACCGAAAAACGAATGCAAGATTTGACCGATAGAACAAGTACAATCATAACTCAAATAAAAAAAATTAAAAAAAAAAAAAAAAAGAAAACTGTTTTTATAATCTCAAATACAAAAATGAATTTTAAAAAAAGAAGCTATGATCTGAAAAGATTAGAATCTAGAATAAAAAGAAGAAATTATGAATTTTTCTGTAAATTCCAGTATTTAAAAAAAATTTGTATTGAAAAAAAAGCCATATATACTGTTCTATCTATCATTAATATTCTCAGGATGAATTCACAACTTTTTTATGAATCAGTCAGAAACCTTGTTCATAAAGACATCCAAGATAACGAGGAAAATCAAGATAAAAATAAAATTCTGAAATTGAATAGAAATAAAAAAGGGATTAACTTTATTTCGAATATAAAAGAGACTGCTACTAATATTAATATGAAAAGACAGGTTTTTGGTGACTTATCCTCTTTGTCACAAGCATATATATTTTATAAATTATCACAAACCCTGCTTATTAACTTATATAAGTTAAGACCCACTCTTCGAGATGATGGAAAAGCTTTTTTTCTAAAAAAAAAAAGAAAGGATTTTTTTGAAGTACAAGGAATTTTTCATTCCGAATTAAGACATAAAAAAAACATTACTTTTATAACGAATCCATGGAAAAACTGGTTGTTAAAAGCTGGTCATTATCAAAATAATTTATCTCCGATAAGATGGTCTAGATTAATATCAAAAAAAAGGATAAATCCTATTAATCAACGATGTATGACTGAAAATAAGGGTTTAAATAAAAAGGATTCCTGTGAAAATGAAAAAGACTTATTAATGAAGTACGAAAAACAAAAGGATTTTCAAGGGGAGTTGTTACTAAAAAAAAAAATAAAAAAATACTCTCGATATGATCTTTTAGCGTATAAATCCATAAATTATGAAGATCCGAAGGACTCATCTATTTCTAGATTGTCATTAAAAACAAAAACTAAGCAAGGAATTTTCTATAATTTTACGATACCTAAACGCAAATTTATTCGTCAGTCAGAGGGGGTTTCTATCACTAACTGTCTGGAAGAAGACGAAACTCTGGAGATAGAACAAAATTGGGATAGAAAATATTTGGATTGGAGGATTTTCTATTTTTTTCTTAAAAAAAGAATCCAAATTGAATTTTGGATTGATACTGGAACAAAAAAAAAAAAAAACCTTTTTGACTGGATGGAAATGAATGAAAGACTACTAAGCTATTCCGTATGCAATTTGGAACTTTGGCTCTTCCCAAAAAATTTTATACTTTACAATACATATAAGAAAAAACCTTGGACCATACCAATCAAATTACTTCTTTTCGATTTGACTAGAAATGAGAATCTTAGTGAAAAATCTGAAGAACTCGTAGATTTTGGATCAGTTTGCTTAAACCAAGAAAAATATCTTGAAGACAATTTTGCAGAATCAGACATGAAAAAAAAAAACTACAAGGGTTCTATGGAAGCGGAGCTTTTTTTATTCCTACAAAGACCTTTATGTTTTCAATTAAAATGGAATACTTCTGTAAAAAAAAAATTAGTCAATACTATGAAAGTTTATTGTTTCCTGCTTAAATCAATAAATCCAAATGGAGCGACTATATCCTCTATTCAAAGGGGAGAAATAGGTATCAATTTTCTGCTGATTGACAACGATTTGAGTCTTACAGAATTTCTAAAAAAGGGAATATTTATTATCGAACTAGTTCGCCTGGCTGTCAAAAATGGGGGACACTTTCTTCTCTATCAAACCTTAAAAATTGCATTGGTTCATAAGAATAAACAAAAAATTAATAAAAAAGAAGAAGAAAGAAACTATGCGGATACAAAGAATTGGGATAAGTCTACAGAGAATAAAAAGAAAAATTATTATGATTTGCTTATTTCTGAAAAGACTTTATCTCCTCGGCAATGCCGAGAGTTGAGAATTCTAATATCTTTTAATTCCAAAAATAGAAAAGATATTAAGATAAATAATGAATTTTTTAATGGAAATAACATCAAAACCCGTAGTAATATTTTGAATAAAACCAAAAATTTTTCTCGAGATAACAAAAAATTAAAAAATAAGAATCAAGTAATTAAATTTAAACTCTTTCTTTGGCCCAATTTTCGATTAGAAGATTTAGCTTGTATGAATCGCTTTTGGTTTGATACTAATAATGGGAGTCGTTTTAGTATGGTAAGAATACATCTGTATCCAAGATTAAAAAACTTTTACTAATAAGTTTTTCCTCTATTCCAGGGCATATTTGCTGCCTAAAGACAAAAAGATACACGCATGTCTAGTTTTTCATTCTATTCTGATATATTTTGTTAAATTAACAACATATTTTTTCAATCTAATTTTGTTTTGGTATTATTATTGCTGATCAATTAGTATTACGGATCACTCACTCTCACTATATCAATGTATATATATATATTATACTTTAAAAACTAATTAATATTTATCTATTATATAATATTTATATAATATAATATAATAGATAAATATTAATATAATCAAAATATTATACTACTTAAATTTTAAATTAAATAAGTAGGGGAAAAGATTTCATTTTATGGTCAAAAATTCATTCATCTCAGTTATTTCCCAAGAAGAAAAAAAAAAGGAGGGATCCACTGAATTTCAAGTATTCCGTTTTACCAATAAGATACGAAGACTTACTTCACATTTGGAATTGCATAGAAAAGACTTTTTATCCCAGAGAGGCTTACGGAAAATTATAGGAAAACGCCAACGACTGTTGGCTTATTTGTCAAAGACAAATGAAGTACGTTATAAACAATTAATTAGTCAGTTGGATCTTCGGAAACCAAAAATGCGTTAAGTTGAAAAGTTTATTTTGAGTTCTTTTTTTCTATTTATTTTTATTAATTAGTAATAAATCTTCAATTTTGATAAATTTCTTTTCGTTTTCAATAAGTTATGAAAGAATGAATCGAGGAAAAACCTATGAATATACCATCTACAAAACAAGACCTCATGATAGTCAATATGGGCCCGCACCACCCATCAATGCACGGTGTTCTTCGACTAATCGTTACTCTAGATGGTGAAAATGTTATTAACTGTGAACCCATATTAGGTTATTTACACAGAGGGATGGAAAAAATTGCAGAAAACCGAACAATTATACAATATCTACCCTATGTAACACGTTGGGATTATTTAGCTACAATGTTCACAGAAGCAATAACTGTAAACGGACCCGAACAACTGGGAAATATTCAAATACCTAAAAGAGCTAGCCATATAAGAGTAATTATGCTAGAGTTGAGTCGTATAGCTTCTCATCTGTTATGGCTTGGACCCTTTATGGCGGATATTGGAGCACAGACCCCTTTCTTCTATATTTTCAGAGAAAGAGAATTGGTATATGATCTATTCGAAACTGCGACTGGTATGAGAATGATGCATAATTTTTTTCGTATCGGAGGAGTAGCGGCTGATCTACCTCATGGATGGATAGATAAATGCTTGGATTTCTGCGAGTATTTTTTAACAAAGGCGGCTGAATATCAAAAACTTATTACGCGAAATCCTATTTTTTTAGAACGAGTTGAGGGAGTAGGTATTATTGGTATAGAGGAAGCAATAAATTGGGGTTTATCGGGGCCAATGCTACGGGCTTCTGGAATGCAGTGGGATCTTCGCAAAGTGGATCATTATGAATGTTACGACGAACTTGATTGGGAAGTCCCGTGGCAAAAGGAAGGGGATTCATTAGCTCGTTATTTAGTACGAATCAATGAAATGAGGGAATCCATAAAAATTATTCAACAGGCCATGGAAGGAATTCCGGGAGGTCCGTATGAAAATTTAGAAATACGATGTTTTGATAGAGAAAGGGATATAGACTGGAATGATTTTGAATATAGATTCATTAGTAAAAAGACCTCTCCTACTTTTGAATTATCGAAACAAGAACTTTATGTAAGAATGGAGGCCCCTAAAGGGGAATTGGGAGTTTTTCTGATAGGGGACCAGAGTGGTTTTCCTTGGAGATGGAAAATCCGCCCCCCAGGGTTTCTCAATTTGCAAATTCTTCCTCAGTTAGTTAAAAGAATGAAATTGGCTGATATTATGACAATACTAGGTAGCATAGATATCATTATGGGGGAAGTTGATCGTTGAAATGATAATTGATACAACAGAAATACAAAATATACACTCTTTTTCCAGATTAGAATCTTTAAACGAAATTTTGAAGGGTATATGGATGCTGCTTCCGATTTTGACTCTTGTATTGGGAATAACAATAGGCGTACTAGTAATTGTGTGGTTAGAAAGAGAAATAGCCGCAGGAGTACAACAACGTATTGGACCCGAATATGCCGGTCCTTTAGGAATTCTTCAAGCTCTCGCCGATGGGGTTAAACTACTTTTTAAAGAAAATCTTCTTCCATCTCGAGGAGATGTCAGTTTATTCAGTATTGGACCATCCATAGCAGTTATATCAATTCTACTAAGTTATTCAGTAATTCCTTTTGGCTATCACCTTGTTTTAGCTGATCTAAAGATTGGTGTTTTTTTATGGATTGCTTTTTCAAGTATTGCCCCCATCGGACTTCTTATGTCAGGATATGCATCCAATAATAAATATTCTTTTTTAGGTGGTCTACGAGCTGCTGCTCAATCGCTTAGTTATGAAATACCATTAACTCTATGTGTGTTATCAATATCTCTACGTGTGAGTCGTTGAAACATAAACTTTTATCTACTATTCCTTTTTTATAAGTATAATATTTATAAGTATTATAAGTATAAGAAACTGTGTAAATAGTAAATAATAAGCAAAATAACTTAAATGGAGCTGTTTATTTTCTTTTTTCGAGTTCTAGTTAGTGTTTAAGTTTATGAGCGAAATCAGATAGTTATATGAGTGAAAGAAAACAGCTTACAAATTCGCAGTAAATATAAATATTGAGTCTCATTATCCTAAGTACAAGAGGCAAGCGGAAAAAAGAAAAGCAGAAAAGAGCTTTTACCCCAGGATTGGGTGATTAGTCCTCCTGTCTTGAAGCGGGTTCATAATGATCAACCTTATAGCTTTTTTACTATGTTTGGCATGTATTACCAAATATGTATTACCATAACGGGGGATTGAGCAAAAACACGTGGATGGTTAGGAACACCAAGATAGACAACGGATTAGTAATGGAGATTGTATCAAAATTATCCAAAATGGATATTTTTGCAAAAATAAAATAATAGTAAAATACAAAGTATGAAAAGAAAACTAATTGGGGCTTTAAATTGGTAGAAATAATCAGGTAGTACTTCCCACAATTCCGATCCAGAGTATGCTCCTATCCACAAATTATAAAAATGACTATCAGAAACGAAATAACCCTTTACTTTTACTTTTTTGTTTAAGCCCTTTTTTTCGTAGAAAAGTAAACAAGGCTAGGAAAAAAATATCCCTAACACTAGAAAAAATAAAATCACAATACAATAGAATAAAAAAGTAATTCTTTTTTTTTGTAATCTAAAAAAGAATAGGTTGAAATTTCGATTTATACAAATCTACAAGGAGTATTTGATTGTAATATAAAGTTAGAAAAAAATAGAAAAATTATTAAAGGATGAGATCAATTCAGAAGTACTTTCTCCTTCTTTAAATTTGAATTTAAATTCGAATAATAACAGACAGAATTTCAGTGGTCTAATTGAGGGCGTTTGTATCCTATCTATTCTATCTATTCTACAAACTAAGAACCCATATGACAAATATATAAAAATAAAGAGAATAGGCTTCGACCCTTAGATTTATTTATGACCCTCGAGGAGCCATATGAGGTGAAAATCTCATGTATGGTTCTGGAATAGCGATAGGAGCAACTATGTATGCTATTATCGACTATGATTATCTAATAGTTCAAGTACAGTTGATATAGTTGAGGCACAGTCGAAATACGGTCTTTTGGGGTGGAATTTGTGGCGACAACCAATAGGATTTATTGTTTTTATAATTTCTTCCCTAGCAGAGTGTGAAAGATTGCCTTTTGATTTACCAGAAGCGGAAGAAGAATTAGTAGCCGGTTATCAAACTGAATATTCGGGTATAAAATTTGGTTTATTTTATGTTGCTTCCTATCTAAACCTATTAGTTTCTTCCTTATTTGTAACAGTTCTTTACTTGGGCGGTTGGAATATTTCTATTCCGTACATTTTTGTTCCTGAGCTTTTTGAATTCAATAAAGTGAGTGGAGTTTTTGAAATAATAACAGGTATCTCTATTATATTAGCTAAAACTTATTTGTTTTTGTTCATTTCCATCACAACAAGATGGACTTTACCTAGGTTAAGAATGGACCAACTATTAAATCTTGGATGGAAATTTCTTTTACCTATTTCTCTAGGAAATCTATTATTAACAACTTCTTCACAACTTTTTTCACTCTAACTTTAATGGAATGGTATAGTCTATATTCCCTACTTGCTTCAAACAAGAGAAATAAACAAAAATCAAATTATTCCGAAATATTTCTGATATGCTCCCTATGGTGACTGGGTTATTAAATTATGGTCAACAAACAATACGAGCTGTAAGGTACATTGGGCAAAGTTTTTTGGTTACCTTATCCCACGCAAATCGTTTACCTGTAACCATTCAATACCCTTATGAAAAATTAATTACATCGGAACGTTTCCGCGGTCGAATCCATTTTGAATTTGATAAATGTATTGCTTGTGAGGTATGTGTTCGTGTATGTCCTATAGATTTACCCGTTGTTGATTGGCACTTCGAAACTCATATTCGAAAGAAACGATTGCTTAATTACAGTATTGATTTCGGAATCTGTATATTTTGTGGTAACTGCGTTGAGTATTGTCCAACAAATTGTTTATCAATGACTGAAGAATATGAGCTTTCGACTTATGATCGTCATGAATTGAATTATAATCAAATTGCTTTGGGTCGTTTACCAACATCAGTAATTGACGATTATACAATTCGAACAATTTCAACCTTTTCAACCTTCCCTCAACTAAATAGGAGTGGGCCCTTAATTCAACTTAATTCAAAAAATTCAAAATGAAATAATAATTACTAAAATTATAGAAATGCGGTTTTTTTTGTTTTGTTTAGTCAATAAAATCGTTAGTAATCCCAACTATTGGTTTGGTTGGATTGATTATGAGAGTTGCGACTTTATTTTGACTCAAAACCTATCCATTTTTGATTTTAAATTGATTAATCTTTACGTAATTTTTTTCGAAAGATAAAAATCAAAATCTATTTTTCAATATTATTGTCTAATACCGCACTTTCTTTTGGGGTAAGGAATAGTATTTTTCCCATAGTTATACCTACATCAATTCATACCATTTCGGATTGAATTCAATAGGATTTTATTCAATTAGGAACATATCAGAAAAATTTTTTCCTGGTCGAGTCAATAAGGTTATGAAAAAAAATTTGATGGATTTATCTTTTCTTTATACGTAAAATGGATTTGACTGGACCAGTACATGATTTTCTTTTAGTTTTTCTGGGATTGGGTCTTATATCATTTGCTTTAGGGGTCGTATTACTTACCAACCCAATTTATTCCGCATTTTCATTAGGGTTGGTTCTTATTTGTATATCTTTATTTTATGTTTTATCAAACAGCTATTTTGTAGCTGCTGCACAACTCCTTATTTACGTAGGCGCAATAAATGTTTTAACCATATTTGCTGTGATGTTCATAAATGGTTCAGACTATTCCAAAGCTTTTTCTCTTTGGACCGTTGGAGGCGGGGTTACTTCGCTAGTTTGTACGAGTATTTTTGTTTTATTAATTGCTACTATTCCAGATACATCTTGGTACAGCGTTATTTGGACGACAAGATCAAACCAGATTATCGAGAAAGATTTGATAACGAATAGTCAACAAATTGGAATTCATTTATCAACAGATTTTTTTCTTCCATTTGAACTAATTTCGATAATTCTTTTAGTTGGATTAATAGGCGCAATTGCTGTGGCTCGTCAATAAAAGTATTAAAGCCTTAGAACTACCCAAATAAATCTGAATTCAACTTTGTTTTATCTTATCACACCTGGTTTCATTCTATTTAAAGATTCTTTGTTCATGTATCAATTTTTCTCTATTTCGATTATAAATAGAACTTCTTTTCAAGTTCTTTATATTCAATTTTCATTTATTACTAATATATGGTTTTTTATGTACTTGTTATATTTGACTCAATGGATTCTGTAGAATTTTTGCTCATATTGATATAAAGTCTTATTTTTACTCTTATTGAAAGAAATAAAAATTGATAAGGAGTTGGTCAATGATACTCGAACATATACTTGTTTTGAGTTCCTTTTTATTTTGTATCGGTATTTATGGATTGATCACGAGCCGAAATATGGTTAGAGCTCTTATGTGTCTTGAACTTCTACTGAATGCAGTTAATATAAATTTCGTAACATTTTCTGATTTTTTTGATAGTCGTCAATTAAAAGGAAATATTTTCTCAATTTTTGTTATAGCTATTGCAGCGGCTGAAGCGGCTGTTGGACTGGCTATCATTTCGTCAATCTATCGTAACAGAAAATCAACTCGTATCAATCAAGCAAATTTATTGAATAAGTAGTATTATTCATATAAATGAAAATATTCATGAATTCTATATATATATATATATATTCATGTTTGTTCAAATTAAAGAAATGAAAGTCTCTTGGCCCTCTTTAATGTACATACCTCAATCCAGAATTGATTCAAAAAATTCTGGTCAATTATTGATTCATCTTATGTCTAAAAATATTATTGAGTTACAAAACGACTAGATCGAAAATTTATGACGTTCAAAAGTTTATAGACCCAATGTCACATTCAGTAAAGATTTATGATACATGTATAGGGTGTACTCAATGTGTCCGAGCCTGTCCCACAGATGTATTAGAAATGATACCTTGGGACGGATGTAAAGCTAAGCAAATTGCTTCCGCTCCACGAACAGAGGACTGTGTTGGCTGTAAAAGATGTGAATCGGCCTGCCCAACGGATTTCTTGAGTGTTCGCGTTTATTTATGGCATGAAACAACTAGAAGCATGGGTCTAGCTTATTGATAGGGTTCCGACAACACTATTTGAATTTGAATACATTTTTTTTTATCGACAGAACCCGTCCTCAAAACAAAAATATAGAAGGATATTATGTTTTGAGCACGGGTTTATTTTTCTGGTCCAAGCGTATCTTGTCTTTACCATGAATTATTTTCCTTGGTTAACATTCTTTGTAGTCTTTCCGATATCAACAGGTTCCTTCTTTTTATTTCTACCTCAAACTCAGAGAGGGAATAAAGTAATTAGATGGTATGCTATATGTATATGCATTTTAGAACTGCTTTTAATGACCTACGCATTTTGTTATTATTTCAAGTCTGATGATTTATTAATTCAACTTTCGGAGAATTATAAATGGGTCAATTTTTTTGATTTTTATTGGAGATTGGGAATAGACGGACTTTCTGTAGGACCCATTTTACTGACAGGATTTATCACTACTTTAGCTACTTTAGCGGCTCGGCCAGTTACTCGAGATTCCCGATTATTCCATTTTTTGATGCTAGCAATGTATAGTGGTCAAATAGGATTATTTTCTTCTCGAGATCTTTTACTTTTTTTCATCATGTGGGAGTTAGAATTAATTCCCGTTTATCTACTTTTATTCATGTGGGGGGGAAAGAAACGTTTGTATTCAGCTACAAAGTTCATTTTATACACCGCAGGGGGTTCCATTTTTTTATTAATAGGAACTCTGGGTATCAGTTTATACGGTTCCGCTGAACCAACATTAAATTTTGAAACATCAGCCAATCAATCATATCCATTAGTGCTGGAAATAATATTTTATATTGGATTTCTTATAGCTTTTGCTGTAAAATTACCGATTATCCCTTTACATACCTGGTTACCAGATACTCACGGTGAGGCGCATTACAGTACTTGTATGCTTCTAGCCGGAATCTTATTAAAAATGGGAGCATATGGATTGGTTCGGATCAATATGGAATTATTGCCCCATGCTCATTCTTTATTTTCTCCATGGTTGATAATACTAGGCACAATACAAATAATTTATGCAGCTTCAACATCTCCCGGTCAACGTAATTTAAAAAAAAGAATAGCCTACTCCTCAGTATCTCATATGGGTTTTATAATTATAGGAATTAGCTGTTTAAGCGATACGGGACTCAACGGAGCCATTTTACAAATGATATCTCATGGATTTATTGGTGCTGCGCTTTTTTTCTTGGCAGGTACCGCTTATGATAGAATGCGTCTTCTTTATCTCGACAAAATGGGAGGAATGGCTTTTTTTGTTCCAAAAACATTTACAATGTTCAGTATCTCATCGATGGCTTCTCTTGCATTACCGGGCACGAGTAGTTTTTTTGCAGAATTGATAATTTTTTTTGGAATCATTACCAGCCAAAAATATCTTTTACTGCCAAAAATACTAATTACTTTTGTGATGGCACTTGGAGTGATATTAACTCCTATTTATTCATTGTCTATGTTACGCCAGATGTTCTATGGATACAAGTTATTTAATGTTCCAAACTCTTCTTTTTTTGATTCTGGCCCGCGCGAGTTATTTGTTTCAATTTCTATTCTTCTACCCGTAATAGGTATCGGGATTTATCCAGACTTCGTTTTCTCATTATCCGTTGACAAGGTTGAGGCTATTTTATCTAATTATTAATTTTTTAAGAATCCTAAAAAAAGTAGAAGTGGAAAAGTATTTTTCGATTTTTTTTTTTTTTACGTTAAAAAAAAAATTATAACCAGAAAGTGGGGCTTTTTACAGAACCATTTGAATCACTCATTGCTTGATTCAAATGGTTCGTTTACACAATGTTTTTTATATAGACTTATATGCTGCCCTGTGTTTGTTTTTATCAGACCCACGTCCTCAATTCAATTAGATATTAATTGAAATAAACCATAACTATGCAGTCCTATTCCTAATAGATTAACTCCGAAATAACATATCCAAATTAAAAGAAAGCCTATAGAGGCCACAATTGCAGAATTTAGACCTTTCCATTTTTTATGTGTTCTAGTATGTAAATAAATTGCGAATATTGCCCAAGTAATAAAAGCCCAAGTTTCCTTTGGGTCCCAGTTCCAATATGATCCCCATGCCTCATTAGCCCAGACTGCTCCTGAAAGAATACCTATAGTTAAAAGGATAAAGCCGATGCTAATAATACGATAGCCCCAACAATCTAATTGTTGAATCAACTGAGACCTATAATAATTGTTACAACAAAGAAAAAAAGTGTTTTGTAAAACGGTGCCACTTTCGTTCATGTATTGAATCTCATCAAAAAAAAAAGATTCAGTTAAAAAAATATTCTTTTTAATTTTAAAGGGAATCTTTGTTATTTTTCGAAATGTAATGACTAGAAGAGCTACTCCTAATAATGATCCACATAAAAGGGCTGCATAGGCCAATATCATCATACTTACATGCATCACCAACCACTGAGATTGAAGAGCGGGTACTAATATTGTAGATTGATGCACTTCAGTTAAAAAACCGGAAGTAGCAAAGCCCTGAATCAAAAGTGCACTTGGCGCGGTTATTAGATTTAAAAGGGTTTTCTGTTTTTTAAAATAAGGAATTATATGAATAATGGTTAAACTCCATGAAAGAAAGAGTAATGATTCATATAGATTACTTAATGGTAAATGTCCCAAAAAAATCCAACGAGTAACTAATAATCCAGTTATACAGAAAAAAGTAGTTATCATACCCTTTTCTGACGAATAGTAGAGTTCTCTTATTTCATCAACTAATAAGGTTATTAAATGAATTGCAATTACAATGGAAACAACCGAAATGGATATATGAGTTAATATATGCTCGAAAGTCGAAAATATCATATAAAAAAAAGCCCCCTTCATTATTTCATTACTACAAAATTAGTACAAAATAGCTATTTTATTATATAGATATATAATAATAGAATATTATTATTAGAGTTGAATAGAATTCAAATAAGTAAGTGTTTTCATTCTAAGAACTCGTATATGCCGCCACTCGGACTCGAACCGAGATGCTCTAGCACTGCTTCCTAAGAGCAGCGTGTCTACCGATTTCACCATAGCGGCTTCCCTTGCTATAAATCATAATAACTTATTATTATTCAATCGTCGAGATTGAAATAGTCAATTCAAGGCAATATTTTTGAGGTTAGTGAAGAAAAAAGTGATGAATCGAAACTCGTTTCATTTTTTGAACGTTCTAAATAAAAATTTTTTGATGGTGATTGATAGGTAGTGATAAGTCCTAAGAACCGATGGGGAAATGAGAATCCCCATCCCAGAACGGATAAAAGAGACTAAAAAGAAAGTTGAAACATTGTCTTTTGCATTTTTTTTTTGAGTCTGCTTTTAACCAAAAGCCCTTTTTTGAATTCAGTCGATAATAAAAAAACGATAATAAAAAAAAGAGTTCAATTAAATATTGATAAATGTTGATCAATTCAAAATATTAATATTAGTGACTGACCATCCTTTTTTTTTCTATTTTAGAGTTGAAATTAGACAAACAACAAGACTTTTCTTAGAATCAAACTTATTTAGGTTATTTCAACCTTTGATTGTTTATTTTTTTTTGTCGGACAAAAAAAACTTTTTGAATTCCCGGTCGAAATAGATTTCGATAATGAAAAAGCTTTCAACGCTGCCCAATATCCCTTTCTTTTCCAAATATTTTTACGAATACGCTTTTTTGATATAGAAGTGCGTTTTTTTGGAACGGCCATTTAAAAGTTGGGAGGTCACTCATTGCTATAATTGGATGTGAAAGACATTTTTAGTTAAAAAGTAATTGTTTTTTTTTTTCTTTTCGATTCAGTATTGATGAATCCTTAGATCCTACTATCTTGCTAAAAGAAGGGATTCATTGCTATTTCTTTGTATTTTCATCCTAGTTATACAAGTAATAAAAGAAAAAAAAAAAAATAAATCGACTTAAATACCTAAGCCCTAATCTACCTATTTAAGCTTTTTTATGTCATCAAGCAAGTTCGAAAGGGAAGTATACCTAATTTTGATTTTAAAATCAAAATAAAAAAAGTGAAAAAGGATGGATTTCTTTTAGAAAAAAAAATAAATTTTTGTTCTTTACTTCTTTAAATTTCATACTTTGTTTTTTTCGTTCCATGGAACGTATGTTAATTTAAAATTAATATTATTAATTATTAATATAATAAATTATTAATATAATACTATAGAACTTCCTCCAAGCATAAATATCTTTTTTTATATTTTTCTAATGGAAGAGAATTAACCCTTCAATTTGATTGTCTTTTGATTGTCTCAAGTTCTGTGCTTCTTTTTCTGATTCATATCAAAATGAGTTCTTTATTGTTTCTTTATGCATACAAATATGTATTCTTTATTATATGGGTCTTTCTTATATAAGTTCATAGTAGATATAGAAATTTTTCGTAATTCTGCATTAAGAAGAAAATGAAACTTTTCCCCTTTTTTTGGTCTTCATCAAAAACGTTCTTAAATAAAAGTCAGTATTGATTTTTTACTGATAAGTCAGTCATATTATTTGACCAATTCTAACTTCGTTATTTGAATATGTGCCGTGTTTTGAAAAGATTCATAATAATAATGAAGAATATCAAATTTTAGTTAGGTTTTACATATTTTGTTTTTTTATTGACTTTCTCTTTTGAAATTTGAAAAGGGACAAGAACGAGTGAGTAAGAAACAATTCATTAGAAAAAAACTTTTTATTTTATATGGAACATACATATCAATATTCCTGGATCATCCCTTTTATCACACTTCCAATTCCTATGTTAATAGGGGGGGGTCTTCTCCTTTTTCCGACAGCAACAAAAAAGTCTCGTCGTATGTTGTCTTTTTTGAGTGTTTTTTTGTTAAGTATAGTTATGCTTTTTGCAATCAACCTCCTTCTTCAGCAAATAAATCGCCATTCTATCTATCAATCTGTATGGTCTTGGACGATTAATAATGATTTTTCTTTAGAGTTTGGTTTTTTGATTGATCCACTTACTTCCATTATGTTAATATTAATCACGACTGTTGGAATGATGGTGCTTATTTATAGCGACAACTATATGTCTCATGATAAAGGCTACTTGCGCTTTTTTGCTTATATGAGTTTTTTCAATAGTTCAATGGTGGGTTTAGTTTCGAGTTCTAATTTAATACAAATTTATTTTTTTTGGGAATTGGTTGGAATGTGTTCTTATCTATTAATAGGTTTTTGGTTTACGCGACCTGTTGTAGGTAATGCCTGTCAAAAGGCATTTTTAACTAATCGTGTGGGGGATTTTGGATTTTTATTAGGAATTTTAGGTCTTTATTGGATAACGGGTAGTTTAGAATTTCGGGATTTGTTCGAAATAGTCAAGAACTTAATTTATAATAATAAGGTTGATCTTTTATTTGTTACTTTGTGCTCCTTGCTATTATTTTCCGGTGCAGTTGCTAAATCCGCGCAATTTCCCCTTCATATATGGTTACCCGATGCTATGGAGGGGCCAACTCCTATTTCTGCTCTCATACATGCTGCTACTATGGTAGCAGCAGGGGTTTTTCTTGTAGCTCGACTTCTTCCTCTTTTCAGAGTCATACCTTACATTATGAATTTAATAGCTTCGATAGGGCTAGTAACGGTACTATTAGGAGCTACTTTAGCTCTTGCTCAAAAAGATATTAAGAAAGGTTTAGCTTACTCTACAATGTCACAATTGGGTTATATGATACTTGCTTTAGGTATGGGCTCTGCTCGATCCTCTTTATTTCATTTGATTACTCATGCCTATTCAAAAGCTTTGTTGTTTTTAGGATCTGGATCAATTATTCATTCAATGGAGGCTGCTGTTGGATATTCGCCGCATAAGAGTCAGAATATGGGTCTTATGGGGGGTTTAACAAAGCATGTTCCAATTACAAAAATTTCTTTTTTATTAGGTACACTTTCTCTTTCTGGGATTCCCCCTTTTGCTTGTTTTTGGTCTAAAGATGAGATCCTTTCTGATAGTTGGTTATATTCACCTATTTTTGCAATAATAGCTTGTTACACGGCGGGATTAACCGCTTTTTATATGTTTCGCATTTATTTACTTACTTTTGAGGGGCATTTAAATATTCATTTTCAAGATTACAGTGGCAAAAAAAGTAGCTCGTTCTACTCAATATCTTTGTGGGGTAAAAGGGGGTCGAGATTGATAAAAAAAACAAATTCGTTTTTAACTTTTTTAAAAATTAATACTAATAAAAGGGCTTCGTTTTTTTTGAAGAAAACATATCGAGCTGATCTTAATGTAAGAAAGAGCTCATCAACTTTTCATATTAGTTATTTGAATAATATTTTTTTTCCTTATCCTCAGGAAGCCAACAATACTATGTTAGTTCCTATGCTTGTGTTGGCTTCATTTACTTTGTTTATTGGGTTCATAGGAAGTCCTTTCAATCAAGAAGAGGAAAGTCTGGATATATTATCCAAATTGTTAACTCCATCACTATACTTTTTAGATCAAAATTCAAAAGAATCCGCAGATTGCTATCAATTTCTAACAAATGCAACTTTTTCAGTCAGTATAGCTTTTTTTGGAATCTTTATAGCCTCTTTTTTATACAAGCCCGTTTATTCATCTTTACAAAATTTTGACTTCTTAAATTTAGTTGTTAAAAAGGGTTTTCAAAAAATTCTTAGGGACAAAATAATATATTTAATATATGATTGGTCATACAATCGTGGTTACATAGACGCTCTTTACGCAAAATCGA